CACAGTCAAAGTCAAACCTTTCTTGGTGGCAACATCGGCATGCCTTATATAAGACTTTAAGCGCACCTGAACTACCCATAGTCTAAATAGTTTTGCACTCAATCTCAATAGTCAATCAATTCGTTTTTCCCTAAGTTGAGGTGGAAATCTGGGCAATGGAGAGTGCGGGCCGTAGGCTGACATGTGGGGCGAAAGGAGACAGATTTCCTAATAGACCACTTAAAGATAGCAAGCGACTGGACGAGGAATAGCAAGCGGGAGAGGGAAAGAGCCCAGTGAGCCGATAGCATGCATTGACCGAACGACCAAGAAGAAAAAAAAAGTAAGGCAAAGACTCCCATGGACAAAGGGAGAAGGAAGGCGATTTCAAAGCGAAGCACTAACTGGCACCTTAGCTAGTCCGAAGGGCTGCTACTAAAGCCGAGAGGTAAAGAGAAAAGGGAATGGGGGTAGAAACCTCCTCTTCTGTCTGGTAATAGGGTTTCACCCCGAAACTGAGAATAGAAGGATTTCTCGTGAGCAAATCAACTCATTGGAGAACTTGTTATAGGCGCAATCCGTGGGCCAGAACCCTGAAGCTGACTCGACCAATACCTTACCTTAAAATGCATTTAATAACCTTTCTTCTCAGCCCTTGAATTCAATCCCTCAAATAGAGTGATCGGGAGCTTTCAGCAGCAAAAGGGGTTCAAGCGGGGCTCCTCTTAGGCGCACTCCTCATATGGATTAGTGGGAAGGTTTCAGCCAGTTAGCTCATCATTCGTTTCGGGCCTAGCCACTCCTGCCCTTGTTCTTTATATTCCACTTTGTTGCTTCTTTACTTTATATTAAAGAAAGAAAAGAAAAGGACGGATACTTGTTGCTCATGAGTACCTCTCGCTTTTCCCTTCTCCGGAGCCTGCTCCGCTAAAAGGGTACCTACTTCAAGTGGGATTTGAGGGTTATCCCTACAGGTGAGCTACTCCAACCTACTGGTTCGCTACTATCTTCAACCGACCTGGGGTTCGCAACTATCGTACCTATGCCCTCTTTCTCGTTCCGATACCCAACACTCGTGATTAAAGAAGTGGGTTGGCATTGGCTCACTATCTTGAGTGATCAAAGAGGTTTCTGCGCTATCACTCTATCGTTAAGACAAGCTTACCACAGGCCCCATTTTCTTAGCTTCTCACGCTGCCTTCTAATAGAAATGGTTAGGTTGTTTACATACTGTTGAGGATAGTGCTCGCTTCTAATCTTTGGTTTCTAAACCATGCCCTTCCACAATGAAATATCTCACGGAGAGAGGTTCTGTTCTATTAAATAAGAAGGTTGACTCCCGTTCGACTGAGACGCATTCTGCCCTTGAAAAACTTTAAGACTTCAGCTTAAAAGCAAAGCAGAGCATTTCCCCGGGACTTAATTGGGGTTGTGATCGAATGAATTTCCTTTATAAGACACCATGGAAATGTGATCAAAGTCCCCAAACAGCGTCTTTTTTGCTTGTTTTTGATCGCATTGACTTAACTGGCGAGGGTGAGTACTCCGAAACTACGGGTAGCGAAGCAGAGCAACCTTGTCTAACCCTAGATTCTATTGGATTCGAAGTTGATCCTGAATCGGTTAAAAACCTGACTTTCATCGACTTGCCCCTGTCTTCTTTCCTGAGCGGGAGCAACATAGACTGATTAGCTCGATCTCCTCCTACTTCCGTTGCTAAGTACCGGCCGTTCGAACAGTTTACACTTCCTTCAGCTTTCAAGAAGAAGATTTCATTCCTCCCTTCCCTAACCCTGCTGATCTCATTCCTTATTCACATGGATTTTCCCGAGAGTACCTTCCTTTGGCTGCTCCTTGACTACCAGAAGAACTTATTCGGCAAAGGTTCACTCGTAGCTATGATCTATTGAGCTTTCCCTTTCTAATGATTATAACTATTTCGCTTTCTGAGCTACTTCACTTCCTTTGGGCGATAACAACCTGTGAGCTACGGACCTAGCTTTCTTCCCTACTGTGAGCTACCTGTCTTTGAATTCACTTCCTTATAGGAGGCAGGGAAGATTAGACGTGAAGTTCTCTCTTCCTACATATGCTTAGGAGGAATGAATCTATTTCTTGATTGGGAAAGCTGGTTCCGTAGCATTAGATAAGTATCCGGAAAGAAGGAGGATGTCGAAAAGAAGAGACGGCGTTATCTTAGCTGTAAAGCAGCAGCTAGCCCCTGGTTGGTTTTAGATGGGATGGACAGAAGAGTCAAAGTACGGATGAGTTTGAACGCTTTAGGGTTCCACTGGTTTCAAAGGGGAGTAGTTCTAAATATAGATAGAAGAACCCCGCCATCCACTAATGTCGATTCCTTCAAGCAAGAGAGTGCAACCCTTTGACACTGGTCCCGTAAACGAGTGAAAAATGCCTTGTTTCCCTTTTCAGTCCAAGCACTCTCAAGCGGGTAGCCATTAAGGAAAGAAAGCGGCTATTGGATATTTGGAGGAAACGGCTGTTGGATATTCGGAGGAAAGAAAGCTTGGATATTTGAACCGGTTCCGCCCTACCCTTAATGAAAGTACTGGTGCGAGGGATTAAAGTACTGGTGCAAGGGAAAGAGCGCTCCTGCCCTTTACCCAAAGAGTACAAGAATGGCAATCCACCTATTCTATTGGTGTGCTGCTGCCCTCAACCGACCTGATCGTCCCAATCCTCACTAAAAACAGACAGATCCACAATCTCTTATCTCGGCAAATGAATATTATATTCTATCTATTAAATCCAAATCAAAAGAATTGCTTAACTGACAATCAAATCAAGAACAGAACCTTTAGGCGGCTAAAAGGGAACCAACAAAACCGAAAGAGTGGTCGAAGCCTAAGAAAAAGAAGGAAGAAAAGAATTTTTATTTTAGACAGAAAAAATCTGTTGATAAATGAATTCAAATTTGTTGACTATTTCTCATCAATCGAAGTAGTTCAAGTCGGAGTTTCACTTAATAACATAGTCTTCGGTGGGGAACATCTTTCATCACAGGAGAGGGGTTGAAGCTTCCCTAATAAGGATAGGGACGAAGCTCGACTTCGAGTAGATGGAGACTGGAGAGTAGGGCACTTGGGCTTGCCTTCGAAGGATAGGGGTGAAGCTTGACTAAGACTAAGAAGGAAAGACTCAACAGAAGAAGGAGATAGGATCGAAGAAAGCAAAGCTAGGACATAAACCAAGGGGGATGAGTTGTTGAGAGGTTCGCAGATGCTGAGACCTGGTTTGAAGAAGGAACTAGATAAACCGTAATTGAGAAGCGAAAGCTAATTAATAGAGGAGGTATGATAGACTAAAGGGAACTAGACCAAGGAGGAAGACTCGCTCGGCTAAGACTGAAAGGTTTTGAGTTTCACCAGTAGCTAAGTGGGAAACTAGCCCCTAATTCTTTGAGGTCACTGGAACAAGCTTGACTGAGAAGTTGAGGGAATGAACTGAAGACTCGACAGGAGGGCCTAACCCAATAGTTGAAGAGGAAACCTTCCATTCCACAGAAGCGAGGAAAGACATTTAACTCGACTAGTTAGAGTTAGGAAAGCGGTACGTACAAGGAAAGTCAGTAAGAAAGGCAATCCAATCTGGTAAGGAAAGCCGAAGTAAAGGGAGATGAAGCATAGCCTAGCGAGCGAGAGGAGTGAAGGCTAGGAGATGGGACAAGATGCTTTACTCGACTAATAAGAGGGTTTGGGGAAAGGGCTAAGGCCAATCAGATAGGTATAGGGGGGATATGATGACCCCACGGAGCGGTATAGGTTACCAGCTTTTCTTCAAGTTGCAGGAAGGGATTGAAAGCATTCTCTTAAGCAACGGAAGCAGAGGGGTTTCCCACCTCAACAGGAAGAGCTAGCTAATTCGATTCTGCTAAAGGCAAAGGAAATTCTTCTAAAAGAAGAAACTGGCTTGACCTCGAAGTAGTTGACCCAATAGCTAGAGTAGAAGAAGAAAGGGAAGGCTGGGTATAAACTAAACCTAGCTAAGCTGCAGGAGCAGAAGTTAGGGTTCTTTCCACACCAAAAGACTAAGACTAAGATGTGGATTCCTCAATCACTGATACTGATATCACTGGTACATGTGCTTGCTGCTCCCTCCTGGGCCATATCAGTGGAGCTTGGATCAGCCTTAGCTGATACTCGTTTTACCTCCACTCTAGACGTCGGAGAGAATCTAGGCCTATGTCCGTCCGATGCTCAACCGATAGCCGGTGTAGCTAGGGCCGGGGATGAAGCTAATCTCTCCGGTGGATAGGCACGCTAATCTATTCAGATCAGCTAGAAGCTTAATATGAACTATTCTTTTTATACCTACTTCTAGCCGAGGAAGGTTGGGCCGATCAACGACAATATCCGCTGCTGGTTATTCCTTCCATGCCACTATCTAACCGATAGAGGGAAGGCCCAACCCAATATGAGGAGTTTTTAATGGTTCTGGCTTGAGCGAGGGAAGGGAGTGGGAAGGAGGGCTAAGCAGGAACAACCATTCCAACTATCCGCTGCAACCAACCGACAAAGACCTTTATCGCAGGTTAGAGGAAAGCATAATGGAGTTTTCTGCAAAAAATCCGGTACGGCCTGACTTGAAAGGGGGGAAGGCTTTTAAGGACTATTTGCTGCTTTCGAAACACTCCTTATCGGTCCAAACAACCGAACCGCTATTGAGATTATCTGCTGCTGGAGGGAACTTGCTTACAACTTCTTCAATTCGATTACGTTACGTATAGAAGTGAAAAACGTATGCTTGATCCGAATCTGAACAAAGATCATTAATGGTGGATTCTCTCTATTCCGGAATGAGAGATGATCGGATTGAAACAGAAGAAGGAGGGAGGAGTTGTTCATTCCTGTGTTGGCTGCTAGAGAGGAGAGACTATTGAGGAGGGGTCCGGTTTCGAAAAAAAGAAAGTCGACTGAAATGCAGAGTAGGGTATATGAGTCAGAGGAATGAAGTTTTCTTTTCCTCTCGAAGAAGTCGCTTTTTTCAGTAGTTTGCCACGGGTCATTTGCGATAAGCTTTCTCGATTGAATCATTCCCGGACAGAATGAACGGGGAAAAGCGAAGACGCATGATGAACTAGCTCTCGGCTAAGGCTCGTACTTCTAGTGGCACCACCCAGCGTAGAAAACGGAAGGAAGTCGCTCTCCTCTTCTACCGCACCACTAAAAAGAAAAAGATAAGATATATTATATTTTTCATATCCGGAAAGAGAGGAGCTGAAGGCCTCAACCGATAGGGAGAGCAGTGGCAGCTCCCTTACTTGATTGGCAGGACAGAACAGACTGGCACTACTACTAGCTCAACTACCCTCTTAATGGACTCCGCCGTTAACGGCTTTATCATGCTATCTATATGTGTTGATCCGTTAAATGAAGGTAAGGATAGCATGTTGGTTTGTTCACACAGGCAGCGTGATTGGGGGCTTCGCAAGGTAGTTAGTTTGTTCATCAAACAGGCATGATTCAACTGCTGCAAACTAGTTAGTTTGTTCATCAAATTCGTGCCGCATGGCTATACTATACACTCTATAAAGAGAGGGTCTGCAAGAGAAGCCATAAGCCTTCGTGCTCTAAAAAAAAATAAAAGAATTTTTGGAGGTTGCTGAACTATGTCTATGGCTATGGCACAAAGGCTTGCTCAACTTGGAGAAGAAATCGAACGCGTCGAGAACCAGCTCCGCGAACGCCGGAGGCTCCTCTTCGCCTTTTGGCGATACCTACCAAAAGACCAAATAATAAGGGAAGCCGAGCTCAGGCTCCAAATGCTGCGAGCTGCACAGCACTCGCTCATTCTCTCATTGGCATTGTGGTTCCGCGGGATGTAGACGCTTCCGCATTTTCCATCATATAAGTGAAGCCCTCGCCAGGTTCTGGCTCAAGAGCCGGAGGTTCGTTGAAATCCAGACGCGGCCGCGACGAACATGAACTTTCAACTCCCCCAACGTAAAGAGGGGACCCTTCCATCAAAGAGGTAAGCCAGTACAGAAGTTCGTCAAGGAGAAATCTTACTTTCCAAGTGAGCTCCCAGTCCCCTGCAATTTGTTGAATGAAAAGGGTGCACATAGTGATTATACAAAAATGGATGCATCTTCTAAGAATAAGGCTGCAAATATTTCCAATTTTTCTGAACCGACTTGAATCTGAACTACGATTCAGATCAAGTTTGACCGAAATCGGATTTCCTTTTCGTGCCATATGCGTGTAGACTTTCTTTTTTCCCCTTTTTCTTCCCGGTCCAATCTTTGTTCTCGAAAGTCTTCGTTTCAGATCAAGTCTTCGCTGCAATCGCTTCGCTTTCGAAAAGACTATCCCCGAAAGGACGATGAATGCGAGTAAGAACGATAGATCTTTGTCCAAGAAGAATTGACTTCTTTCTGGAAGAAAATCAAAAGGAATAAGGATGGGGCAAGATTCCATGTAGAAGTAATGGGAAAACATGAGACTTTTTTTTTGGGGGAAAGAACAACCAGCGTGATTGTTCGTATTTCATTTTCTTAAAAGACTAAGCACTAGGTCACTTACGGAATCTCAATTCCTTCGACTTGCATGTGTTAAGCATAACGCCTAACTAGCATGATTGGGCCCTGTAGTGGTAGAACCTGGTGAACCGGGCACTCATTGACGCACACATGTGACATCTCTTACCTTACGCAATTTATTGATCAGGAATGCAATCTAGATGAAACTGATAGACTAGACGGAAGAGCTGACTGAAGACATTGAATGATTATGATTTGTCACATAGAACAGCTATCATCCATCATTGTTCATTCCGTCTCCTCACTAACGGCACACTTTATATATTATATATTTATATGTGAAAAGTGAAATGGTAGCTCCAGTCCTACTTGCCTTGTATGTTTGAAGCATATCATATAGCTATCCGGCCAGTTGAATCATAGTTCGTGAAAGGGGCAGGTGAAGGTGCATTTCCAAAGAAGGAATTTGACATCGAAGAAGTGAGTCTTGCCTTCCTTAGCACAAGCGCTAAGCGATAAGAATTCCTTGAATGATCTGATTGATTGGATTTCCAGTCCGAACCCCAAGATGGGGAATTCTAGAGTACACCACCGGGCAGATCCGGATGAACGGTCCCAGTGTGAGAAGATTCAGTCTTTCCCTCGGGTCTGATAAAAGTAAAAGAAGAGAAGTCAAAGTTCGTTAACCCCGACACCATTCAAGGTCCCAAGCCTTCGTCATTGCTTAAATCGCCCCTTCGCAAAAGACGAAACGTCTTCTCATTTTGAACGAGCTCACCCCATTGCCTTCTCTCTTTAGGGCAAAAGATCTTTCCTGCCTCTGCCCGATTCGACTTTTGATCTCCCATTTCGTAAATTGAAGCCAAAAAGGCTAGCTTTCTTCTCCACTTGAGATTGAACTCGGCGTAGTGACTATCGATTGAAGCGAAAAACGCCGACTTTCCTCCACTTTGATCCCAATCCCCTCTTCGACAAGCTTGTTAAGCCAAAAGCACGAGCTTTGAAGCAGAATTGTTCTTTCGCTTGACGTTTCGCCGAGCGTTCAATCCTGACTAAGCTGAACCCAAAGAATGATTCTCAAACTGCGGTCATCGCTCATTAGTTGAATCTGGTGAGGGAAAACCAACTTCGAAAAGGTGGTTCTAAGAGCGGATGAGAATAAGGATTCCACAAGTTAAAACCCTTATAGAAAGGGGAAGGTCTAAATCCTAGTTATAAAGTCTGCTCGTCCTGCCTTCCCTATTTTCTTTCCTAGAAGGTTTGAAATCCTAGGAGCTTGGTTCTGCTGCATCCCTATAGACAGGGGCGTCTTCGGTTTGTTAGGATTTCCATACCATCTCTGCCCACCTTCCTGTACTGACAGGTGAGATAAAGGGTCACCCCCCGGATCTCTCTTACTAAAGGTTAGGGTACGAGGTTATTTTACTGAAATCGAACCCAAGCCCCATCCCTTTGCCCGTTCTTCCAGCCCAATAAGTGGCTTTTCCTGAGTGAGCTCCTTTGTGTAATACTGTAATACAATAAGTAGTTTACCTTGCCCGCGCTTCCCGCTCTGGAGTATGCTTTGGCGTCCTGTCTTCCGTTTAATGGATAGAGATGTGGGGTGAGATCTCGTATGATCTGATCAATAGGCCCGGCATCTCGAGTGTTGCTGTCCCATTTCGACTGGCGAGCTAAGGGCTTCACGTAAGATCTGTATGATAAAAGAAGGGGACAAGGAATGAGCGGGAAGTTGCTGAGTTCACTCCTTGGAGAAAGCAGCATATCTCATCTTGGGAGATCCTGGTCCTATATTAGTAAGGCCCCAGGAAGAAAAGAAAAGCAAGCCAGTCCGCTTTTCTTTAAATTTAGCCTTGTTATCTTCCCTCTTTATAGATAGCTTGGTTAGAATAAGGTTTCGGGCTGAAATTCTTTCTTTCGGTAAACCACCTGTTGTCCTTTCTCTACTCGCTGCCTACTCTACTCGTCCCTTGCCGATCCGTAACAATGACAGGCAAGGCAGCAACGTAACTCCCATGTCGGTAAGCTACGTGTCCGGTGCACGGAGAACTGCCTTCTGCCCTTCGTCCCGCTCCGTGGGCCAGAGAGCTAAGTTTTGTTTTCGAGCATAGGGAAGGGAAAGGCAGAGTGGATTCTTTGAGTTCCCTGGCGGAAAGAAGACCTCGACAAGTGAGAGTAGGTTACTTATCTAGCTTTATGGTAAGACATAATTTTGATATCAGTAGTTCGTTCGCACGAGGACACTAAAGAAAGCAGCTCTAACTCCAGAAGCTAGACTAGCTTAAGGATCGGTTACCCCGCCTACTTGATGAACAAGAAGCAAACTCTCCTCTGGCAGGAGGTCTCTTTCAGGAATCGGAAAATATGCAATAAGGGCTACCTGGAAAAGTCCTAAAAAGCAAAAAAAGTGCGTTTCTATGAGGGAAAACTCAAGAATTGGAATTTGAAAAGAGAAGTGGAAAGATAAGATGGCTTCTTTGTTCTCTTAGAAACTCATCTACTGCTCAAACCTTCTTCCTAGACTTGATACCTTATGCATAGAAAAAAAAGAGAAAACAACCTGGATCCGGGAAGGAATTCATTAATCTATTTATTTTATTATATAGGGTAACTGCTTGTGTCAAAAAGAATGCACCGCTCCTCCTATGCGATACTATAGCTCTTTGGTCCCGTTTTCGGGTCATCCTATGGCAGAGGTGTATTGTCACTTCGAGAGCGGCATCCGCATCTGTCCCTTTCTCAACTGAATGAAATTCACCCTCCCGTCCCTTTCGCTTGAAGATCGAATGCCTTGCGGACCCTTCGCTTTCGTTTCGTAGCCTAGTCGTAGAGCCGAGATTGAGTGTTGGTTGAGGACTTCCGCCTTGGTAGGAAGAATCACCCACTGCTCCTTGATTTGGTGTGCTTTGTTTGATCCGTTCTTATTCAATGGAAGATCTGGTTGATGGAAGTGGATTCGAACTTGTGACTGAGAATGAGTTCTGCGGTTCTCAACGGTGAGGAAACCAGAAAGAAAAAGTAATTAGTTCTTTTATCGGTCGCCAGTGCCCGTTGCTAGCCGGTTAGGAAGTCAGCTCCGTCTCAAGAGTAGCTCGCCAGCAGCTGTAGGAGAAACTGCAACAGTATGGGTCAACGTAGGAGAAACTGGAATAGCCAAGTATGGGTCAACTTGCCAAAGTATTGATGATTTTATTTCGTTAGGCGAGCAAGTCCGGATAGTAAACCACTGGCTCAAAGGAAATGAATGAAGAACAGGACCAAAGTAAACAATCCAATCCTCAGCATAGGCTCTCGATGACATAAACTCTCTTCTCTATAAGGACAAGAAAATATTTCATATTTTAGTTGGGTTGACCTGACCTTCTATTCCAGAGAGAGTGATTAGACTACGAAGTGGGAATAGAAAGAGATTGGAATCCCGTCTGGTGAAGTCCGAGTATGTGAAGTATCGGTATGAGGGATCCGGGTTTCGGGGATATAAAAAACTGTGATTAGAGATAGGTTCTACATAGTGGATAAGCAACGAGTAAGGCAGATTCTCCATTAGATTGACTAGTCTAAATGTGCCGCATAAGGATTGACTATATCGACCAGTACTGCTTAACTGTCAAGTCCTCTTATACCTATGTGGATCACCGTCTTTCCTCTGCCTCTTGGCTTAACAGAGGGGCTGGCTTGGCTCCTCCTCCCATAACATAACAGGGACTTACCGTTGATAATGCATTAAATTCTTTTTTTTAGAGTTGGGAATAACCATCTTGAATTGAAAATGATTTTATGCGCTAACGGCCTGCTTATTTGATTCATTCGATTTTTGCTCTGCCTTTCAATTCAAGCAGGTGGCGGCTGTGCATCGTGCATCACCTTACCATTATTCCATTTGTTCAACAAGATCTCGTAGGGGAAAGGAGTAGATTCTCGATCTTTCTGTTTGCTGGAGAATTGGGCTTGGGCTATAGTCTATACTCTACGTAAATATGTGTCCGCTAGTCCTACTTCCTCTCGCTTCCTTGCCTTGCGGAGGAGAAATAGAATAAATCAAATCAGAATCAGATTGCTCTTATACCTCTGACTTTAGCCTTTTGGACCATTCTGATGACTCTGCAAAGTCTGGTTTCGAGGAAAACTATTGTATTGCCTTTGACTTTTGATTCGTAGTCTCCTTTCTGGTAATATGAAATGAAGTGGGTGATCTTTGCTTTGCATCATAGGATTCCTATGGAGGGGCCGCTTGTCTGTAGTCTTTGACTCTGTCCCTTGATCCAACCACTAATGTTTCACTCTTTCGGAAGCAGAAGCACTTCAAATTAACATAAGAAAGGAAGTGGAATTCTCGTCTTCAAAAAAGGGTCAGCTTTGAGTCTTGCCCTTCTTTCTTTTCTCATCCTGATAATGAAGACACGTCAAACTCCTAACGACTGATAGACGGAGGTTGGTGAACTACTTGAATTAAAGAAATTGTCTGTATCGACCCAAGCCAAGCTATTAGCCGAACGAGACCTACTACGAATGAATCAGAATCCATGGATCCCCTTATTGATTACTACGCTCTGGACTTTTCTGCTTTTAGGTTAGGCTAGGTTGGGTATACTCCTTAACTAAAGCTTAGACTACCCTGATTTGCTTTTTCTTCTCGCATGAAGCCCTCTTTCATATGGGATGGGAACGAAAGAAGAAAGCGACTATCTGGCATTCCTCGGCACCCTTCTCAAATCAATACAAGGATCGATAGCAATAGGGGATAAGCAGTTCAGATAGCTCTTGTGTGGATCTGGAAATAGGCCGTCTAACTCGCCTAAAGGGCTCTTTCAGAACTAACCTCAGGTAGGGAAAAGTCAGCTTCAGATAATCTCTGTAAGCTTGCTCTACAAGAATAGCATAGATTGATTGAATCCATATGGATGCGTAGATTAGATGACTTCTTTCTCCTTGAAGGATACCGAAATGGTCACATATCTACTACTAGAGTCGCAGGTGAAGGATAGGATAGGTGGAACGCGGTATATAAGGCAGAGTGATTAGAAAGGCTTGCTTGGCTTAGTCTAGTGAAAAGTCGAAAAGAAGCAAAGGGTTTCAAACCTAATGGAATGGAGAAGAGAGACAACTTTGTGTTAGGTGTTAGTGCAATCGAGTCGGCTTAACAATGCTGGAAGCGAAAGGTGAATATGCATTTCTATTTAAGTGGAATAGAATACAGAGGAGAGGAGGGTCTGAGTCAAAAAGAAGAAGAAGCTCCCACATAAAAAAAAGAAGAGAAGGCACGATTAGATTGCTTAAGGGCTTTTTTTTGCAGAATTATAGCTCGATGTTAGTCCTGATGGTTCTGAAGCACCTAAAGTACGGATCGGACCGGCCTTAAGACCTAGGAATCAAATTCGTTATAGCATGTCTGTTGGGCATGTATCGAAATGGAAACTCGATATCGTCAAAGTCAACAAAAGTGAGGGATGAGCATACCGGAGAAGGAGAAAGGACTTGAACAAAAGAAAAGGGTCCGGATGAGCCAGATGTGGAAAAAAGACTCAGTCCTGGTGCAAGGCGATCCTGTAGTCCTTAAGAGGTCAGATGCGGAAAGGAGACTCAACCCAGAGCTTAGTTGCCGAGCACATCGTATTCTAAAACCTACAAAAACCTAGCCTGGTTACGAACTATCTCTTGAAAAAAATCCCTTTACGAGCTTGAATTGGTATCCCTTCTGAAACGGATGAAATTTATTTCAACCTCTACAGTTATGTCTCCTGCTGAAAGGTTCTCCCAAGTACCCTGGAAAAGTGATAGATGGTTTTGCTAAATAAGCATCGGAATTGACAGATGCAAGCCACTTGAACTAAGATGGATTTCTAGATGTAGCCCATTTGAACCTTAAAAGCTGCCCACTTCTCCCTTATCGTATACCTGCAGTGGAGGTTGAGTCTCCAAATCAAGTAGGCGGTCAACCCACAAGGATAGGAAAGATTATGCACCAATAACCAGCTTCCAACTTTGACTCTTTATCGAAACAAAGGGAATGACTTTCATGGTCTGTACTAAGTAACTATGCAAGGGCTTTGAATCCCCTTTTGTTTGAGAAGGCAGGTCTGAGCTTGGACGTTCACTAGGTCCTTACGGTGTTAGGGAGTGCAGTATGGGTATTCCTAGACCATCAGACGCAAAGCCGCAGCGAATGCATGAGAGATGGGAGTTCCACGAGTGGAGTAGAGATAACTTATGAAATCTGCTCTCTTTCTTCATTTAGAGTGACTCTATTGTTCCTTCATTATCATTAACAATAGATTCGAATCCGGTGCGGGAGACGTTTCAATAGACTTCTAGCTTCGTCTATAGGAAGGGGTCGGCATTCTTTGGGACTTCATCCCCAGGGTTCGTTGAGGTACAGTATTTGGAAGAAGCACGGGGGTCACTCTATAACCGAAGTCACGAATATGGATAATGAAACCTACGGTCTCTTTGTCTTTGGGCAGTTCATGAGCTGCTATCTCCGCCCGAGGGCAGTTTTTAAGTTTAAGTAAATAGGTAGGCGTGTTTGGTTTTGTTAGGCTAGAATCGACAGCCCCTTCTTTGTAGTGAAAGGTGTTATAAAAGGCTGGGGTTGTACCAGGTTTCGAACATCTTTTAATAAGAGGTAGGCGGCGTTCTCGTACTGAACTATAAAGCACGACGAGTCTACTGCTACTGCCAGCCCCAGGACTTCCCGATTTCCTAGATGGAGCGGATTCCCCACGGGCAGGGGAAAGAGTTGAAAAAGAAAAAGATTCATCAGCTATGGAATCTTACAGGTATCGGTATTGAACAGAGGGGGCCTGGGGATTCTTTCTCGGTCATCTGATGTTGGGAATTCACCCTAAAAGGAGCAACCTATGATCCATTGTGTGTCACGACGTCTTTAGTTGATAAATAAAACCTGGAATGTTCCGCTTCGGATAGGATTCTTGTGCCCGATCAGTCAATGATGAGAAGGCTTCTGCCGACCCCAAAGTAGTTGATGACACAATAGATCTTTTAGTACGAGATTGCTCGCTTCGTTCCCGAGCTATTGAGTTATGTGATCAAACCATAAATGAGTAGGAAGATCTAGGCAATGACATCGTAACTGCACTAAATGGATGAATGTCCGGGAAATTTTGCTATCTCAGAGGCATGGCCATAGCTTTGATCTTGTTTATCGAACGAGTCAATCTTAGTGTTCTACCTTTCCCGCCCACCGCCCTTGCTACTGGCTACTAACTAAATCATTCTTCTTTCTCCTCTTTTGAAAAGCATATGTTGGAAATTCCCTTCCCAACCAATCACTTAGAAAGAAGTCAATTTAAGGCATAAAATCTGACGTTTTATCGATCGAATTACGTGAGATAGGGTAAGAGTTCCTATATTCGGTTCTTTGTGTTGTTAACCTCTTTCTCAAGCATCTTTCCTTATGCATGCACCGATTGTTGATCAGATCCGTAAACCGCCTTCGATTTGCTCCCTTTGATTCCGACTTTTCCCTGTGATTTGCATCGATAGAAAGAGTTAAGTGCCACATGACACGAGAGTACTGATACGCATACATCGCGTGGAACCTAGCAGCTCCCTCGAGAGAAGAGATCTTGCGCGCTCCTGCACAGATTCTCGATCCACATGAAGGAATAGTGTCCAATCCCGGCCGATGTAGAGTAGGCCCTTTTTGGCAGCACTTCCTCGTAGGGAACCACCAAGCTCAAGCTCACTTCGCAGCATTGATTTCTTGTCATTCTCGGAGCCAACACCAGACACTTAACACCACCCTTGCTCTGCTGTTCGAGCGAAGCCGAGTACTGTGCCATGTCTTCCGTTGAGAAATGAATTTTTGCTTTGCTTATAGCTTTAGAAGAGTAGTCGCCCTTTACTAATCTAATAGGAAGTCAAGCGTGAGCAACGTCTTGCCCAAGTGAAAGAAAGACAGGGCCGGCTCTCTAGCAATAAGTTGAGAAAGCGAAAGCTGGGTTTTTCTCCCTTTCTTGACCCGCTGACTTGGAACTATTTAAACACGACCTTTTCTGGGGCTCCGAAAAAGAAGAGGATAGATAGGTCCATGAGTTGAGACAGAGAAGTTCTGACTAATCAAGTAGGAGTTTACCCACGAGAGTCAGAGGCAGTATCAGCACCGAAGAAAGCAGGGATAAGTGCAGTCGCATTCGATCGAGAGCCGGATACCCATATATAAAGGTATATATATGGTGGAAAGACAGAGTGCCTAGCACAGACTTACCGAGACAAGAGCCTTCTTCAGTAATCAACCGATCGAAAATCCAGCCCTTTTCTTATTATTAGTAAGATAGGGAAAGGCCGCGAATATAATATAATAGAAGGATCCCTCTCTTTTAAAGCTTCCCCGGAATAAGTAACTTCTTCCCGATCTGCCGCTTTAGCATTTTTCGTTTAAAAAGGAATTTCCCCTCATTTTTAACTTAGCTTAGGTCGACTAACCGGACGACCCCGGTGAGAGAGCTTTCTTAAGGATTGGCTTTCCTACTTACCATGCTTTCCATGCCATGTGCTTCCTCCAA